TCCAGATTTCATTCAAGTCAAGGAATATTTTTACGTTCTGTTCTAGATGAAACAGAGTAACTGGACTCTAATTCGTATTATGGATAGGCCTAAAAAAGGCTTCATTGCTATTCCCGAATTTTGAAAAGATAATATCTATTTTGTATGAGCAGAAACAAAAAGATGAATCAAAAGAGTTCTGCACCATGAACTTTGTACCGCGCACATCACTTAGACAGACCTCGGAAAGTAACGTAAGCAAGAGTGAAGAAATAGAATAAATATAAAAGAAAAAGCGAAATTCCGAAATAAAAAGGGATTGAATTTTATTTGTACTGTGTCTGAAATGCATCCTGTCTATTCCTATCCTTCAACCCCTCTATACTTTTACTTTTTTTAAGTTTTTTTAAAACTTTTTTATTTTTTTTTTTTTTGATATATATATGAAGACTTAACACTCTTTTTGAGTGAGAGAAAGCACAATATGAACAAACAAGAAAGAAAAAAGAAACAAAAAAAAAGGAACATAATCCCACTTTAGTTCTTTACCATAACCATACATATATTTTTTACCCATCTCTAAAAATGGAGGTATATATCTATACGCTAGATGAATAAGTATGTATCATGCTCTTGACTATTAACGAATATATATCCTGATCTGTCTCGATTAATTTGTATGAATATCTATCCGATATATTATTCATGTGTCAGGAACCAGATTTGAACTGGTGACACGAGGATTTTCAGTCCTCTGCTCTACCAACTGAGCTATCCCGACCATTTCCCGTGCATCATCCTAGTAGAGTACTTGTATCTATGTCAATTAAAGGGACTAAATCTAAATAAAGTAAAGTAAAGTATTAAAAAATTTTATCTAATAAATGTAAGGATAATGATATGGACTGTGAATGATTCAATAATAGAGATTCATTGCCCATATATGTTCATTTGTACAGGTATCGTATCTATCCAAATTGGGATAAGATCCAAAGATTTTTCTTCGGATACATTTGTGAAAGAGTAGAGTGAATGAGAAAGAAAGATAGTGAATTTTGTTTGAACCACTGATGAAAAAAAGAGGATAAATAGTTAGGAAGTAAAATGGACTTTTTGTTGGGGATAGAGGGACTTGAACCCTCACGATTTCTAAAGTCGACGGATTTTCCTCTTACTATAAATTTCATTGTTGTCGGTATTGACATGTAGAACGGGACTCTCTCTTTATTCTCGTACGATTAATCAGTTTTTCAAAAGATCTATCAAACTCTGGAATGAATGATTTGATCACTGAATATTCGATTCTTCCTTCAACTTCGATTGGAATGGATTCACAATAACTCTGAATTTTTTCTTTCATATATATATATTCGATAGATTCGGGTCGTGATTAATCGTTTGATATGTTAGTATGTATACGTACGTATTAGATATATAGGGCCGTCCTTTCTGTAATTTCGATAGAGGAATTCCAGTTACCAACACAACGTAGTCAACTCCATTCGTTAGAACAGCTTCCATTGAGTCTCTGCACCTATCCTTTTTTTATTCTAGTTTTATAAATAGAAACCCTTGTTTTATCAAAATAAAGATTTGGCTCAGGATTGCCCATTTTTAATTCCAGGGTTTCTCTGAATTTGGAAGTTACCACTTAGTAGGTTTCCATACCAAGGCTCAATCCAATCAAGTCCGTAGCGTCTACCAATTTCGCCATATCCCCTTTTGATTTGAGACCAAGATCCAGTTGGAATTCCACCCATCTCTTTCATTTATTTTGGAACCGTTGAATTCATTAGATAATGATTCCCATATCGAAAAAGTGTATGCTATTTGATTTTTTTGGCGATCCTCTATCAGTTTATTTCTATTGGATAAACCTTGTTTCAATCAGAAATGATTCTATCATTGATGTATCCGCAATTCAATATGGATAGATATATCCCATATATATATATGTTTCTCCCTCCCTTTCTTTTTTACAGTGCGATTTGGAATACTGGAACGGTCGATATTCATTCTTCTTTTTTTTTTTCGTCCTATCTCTTCCTTTTCCGAATGAAACCAGAAGAATGTCTCATTCTAATTTGGATTGTATCTTTATCCTTATCTTATCTTTTCTTAGGACCGATCCGCTCGCTATACGCTATAATTATTGCTATAACTGCTTTACTTTAACTTTAAGAAATAAATTTTTTTTATATTATATTAAGAAATAATTAGATTTTTTATAATCATAGTTTATAATTTTAAATTATCATTATCATTAATATATATATATACATATTCATTAACATATATATATAATTTAAAATTATCATTATCATTAATATATATATATACATATTCATTAACATATATATATATATATTATTAAAAAATATAAATATAATGTATAAATATATAAATAAAATGTATAAAATGCATAAAAAAAAAATAGAATGTATAAATAATAATTAATGTAATTGTAATTAATATGATAGAATGAAAATTCTACTAATTAGTCACATACTAATTAGTCATATATTTCTATAATTAGTCATATATTTCTATATATTTCTATTAGTCATATATTTCTATTAGAAAAATATCTATTAGAAAAATAGAATTCTATTAATTCTATTTAGTCATATCTACTATTAATTCTATTTAGTCATATCTAGTTCTATATTATTAGTTATAACTAATATAACTAATAATATAGATATAATGATATAGATATCATAATAGAACTATGAACTATAGTTCATATTAAATTAATAGCTAATAGCCCTAAGCTAAGATCCAGCAGTTTCCTGAATTCCTATACACTATTTCTATTTGTTATACTATTTCTATTTCTGTTATGTGAGCCCGCTTAGCTCAGAGGTTAGAGCATCGCATTTGTAATGCGATGGTCATCGGTTCGATTCCGATAGCCGGCTTTTTTTTCTCTATCGATTTTTCCATGATTGATAATCTCTCCTTTTCTCAAAATGTTGGATCACCGATCTATTATGTCGTGGTAACTTGTAACTATGAATAAAAAATGGATTGGAGCAATTAGATCTCTACAGAACAAATCATAAAACGGAGCCTCAACTTCCTATATATACATATACAAAAAATCCGGATATTAATAGAATTCATTTCATTCTACTTTGTAATACTTCAGTAAATTTAGCTTTGCTTTGTTTATCCTTTAGTTCAGTCTTAATTTAAGATTTATTCTGTAAAATGAAATTTCAATAAAATAAAAAAAAGGAGTCTTTATGTCTCGTTATCGAGGACCTCGTTTCAAAAAAATACGCCGTCTGGGGACTTTACCAGGACTAACTAGTAAAAGACCTAAATCCGGAAGTGATCTTAAAACCCAATTGCGTTCTGGGAAAAGATCGCAATATCGTATTCGTCTAGAAGAAAAACAGAAATTGCGTTTTCATTATGGTCTGACGGAGCGACAATTAGTTAGATATGTACATATCGCTAGAAAAGCCAAAGGGTCAACAGGTCAGGTTTTACTACAACTACTTGAGATGCGTTTGGATAACATCCTTTTTCGATTGGGTATGGCTTCGACCATTCCTAGAGCTAGGCAATTAGTTAACCATAGACATATTTTAGTTAATGGTCGTATAGTGGATATACCAAGTTATCGTTGCAAACCCCGAGATATTATTACTACGAAGGATAAACAAAGATCGAAAGCTCTGATTCAAAATTATATTGCTTCACCCCCCCCTGAGGAATTGCCAAAACATTTGACTATTGACTCATTCCAATATAAAGGATTAGTAAATCAAATAATAGATAGTAAATGGATCGGTTTGAAAATAAATGAGTTGTTAGTCGTAGAATATTATTCCCGCCAGACTTGAACCTAACGAAAATAACAAAGAAAGATTCAGAGAATTTTGCCCTCTTTTCGACGAAGTAAATGGATCTAAGGGCCTTGATCCGTATTTTTCTCATTCACGTATTACAAATAGATCAGCAGTAGGATTTTTTTTCTTTTTTGCTCTTTCCGATATTTGTATTTTACGTACCGCAGTAATGTAATTAGGAATAGAGAATTTCTGGAATAGAGAATTTCTATCAAATAAAAGTCTTATTGCTGGAATAATGGTATCAGTTGTTATTTGATTTGATACATTGTGGTCGGTCACGTTGGTGAATTAACAGAAACGGAAAGAGAGGGATTCGAACCCTCGGTAAACAAAAGCCTACATAGCAGTTCCAATGCTACGCCTTGAACCACTCGGCCATCTCTCCTACATAATCTTATTATTGACCAGAAACCGAGTGAATAGCGAGTCATTCATATTATTGCAGTACAGGTATGACCGATCAATGGTTCCATAGAAATAATTCCTTTTAAATTTCCTATTTCTCAACACCAACTTCTCTCATCAGCTACCCCATGGATCTATTACAAATTCATGAATCGTCCCATGGATTTTTATTTCCATTGTATGGCATGACGTATACACGTCATGTAAACAAAACGGATGGTTACTCTACTCTATTTTATCATGGAATAATTATTCTTTTTCCTCTTTGGATCATAACCAAATCAAAACTTCTAGAGTTATCAAAATCCGTAGTAAAAGAAAGTCCTTGGTTATTCAACTTAGATGAAATCTTAGATGAAATAATAATAGTTCCGTTCATTGGTATACTACGAAATTGTAATGAAATCCAATCTGATTCAAATATTTCATATCTCTCCTTGTCGAAACAAAATGGGACAATTTGAGCGGAAGGTCCACATTTTTAGAATTAGTCTGTTTTATGTTATTTCGTATTGTACAATTCCTTTGTTTGTGGGATCATTTTCCCCGAAGGGTAATGAAAAGAATTCTAATTATAGATTATAGAAAGGATTGCTAATTATGCCTAGATCTCGGATAAATGTAAATTTTATTGATAAGACCTCTTCAATTGTAGCCAATATTCTATTACGAATAATTCCGACAACTTCAGGAGAAAAAAGGGCATTTACCTATTACAGAGATGGTGCGATTTGATTCTTTTTTCTTCTTTTT